TCATCTCATTTCCTCATTCTGACCTCCTACTTCCAGTGAACAAGGACCTTGTATGGGGTCCCCGAAATACAATAATTAATTGTGCACGTGAAAGAAAATTTTCATACCGTTAGTCTTATTACTAATTTATGAAAATTACTTTCTTTTCTAGAAACCACTTTATTTCTTGGTTTGGTGTCAAAATTGAATATGTGGTATAAAAATGGATAATCTATTCCCTTTTTAGCAAAAATGATCTTATCTTGGAGATTTTGTAATGCTTACTCTCAAACTCTTCGTTTACACAGTGGTGATATTCTTTGTTTCTCTCTTCATCTTCGGATTCCTATCTAATGATCCAGGACGTAATCCTGGACGTGAAGAATAAAAAAAATAAGACAGCTTAATTTATTTCTTAAGATTTTCTTTCGAATTCTTCTAATTCGAAAGAAAATCTTAAGTCATCAGAAGAAACGGAAAGAGAGGGATTCGAACCCTCGGTACGAATAACTCGTACAACGGATTAGCAATCCGACGCTTTAGTCCACTCAGCCATCTCTCCCAATTAAACAAAATTGAAAAATACTATGTTACACACTATAATCTAAAGAATGAAAAAAAAAAAGACTTTTTTCTTTCTTTAGTCTTTAGATTATAGATACAGAGAATCTTAATAACAATTAATAGAATGATGGTATAGGGTATATGAAGAACTTTATTCTAATTATACAGACAGGGATGGTCCTAAGGAAAAGATAAAGATAAGATTAAGTAAGGATACAATCCAGAGTATATACAATGAGACATTCTCTGTTTTAATTCAGAAAGATAAGGAAGGGATAGGGCGAAAAAAAAAATAGAATCGACCGTTTGAGTATAAAAAAAAGGAGAATAAAAGAGGCATATATATGTGGTATATATCCATCCATATTGAATTGCGGATACATCAATAATAGAATTATTTTCGATTGGCCTAAAAAAAAAGACTACCACGATATGAAAGAAACTAGAAAATAGATAAGAGATCAAACAAATAGGAGGAAACAGAGACAATTTTTCTATATACTATATAGAAGTGCCTACCGAAAGAATTAAACGTAAACGTCTTCAGATCCAGAATAAATGAAGAAAGGAAAAAGGGGATATGGCGAAATTGGTAGACGCTACGGACTTGGTTGGATTGAGCCTTGATATGGAAACATACTAAGTGATAACTTTCAAATTCAGAGAAACCCCGGAATAAAAAATGGGCAATCCTGAGCCAAATCCTTTTTTCAGAAAACAAAAGGGCTTCAGAAAGCAAGAATAAAAAAAAAAAGGATAGGTGCAGAGACTAAATGGAAGCTGTTCTAACGAATAGAGTTGACTGCGTTGATCGAGGATTCCTTCTATTTAAACTACAGAAAGGATGAACCCGTATACATATAAAAATATAAAAGATTAATGACAATCAAAATATTTTTTTCTTATATGATATGCAAAATGTAAGAATTCTTGTGATGTGAATTGATTCAAAGTTTAAGTAAGAATCGAATATTCACTGATCAAATAAGTCACTCTATAATCTGATAGATCTTTTAAAGAACTAATTGGACGAGAATAAAGATAGAGTCCCATTATACATGTCAACATCAATACTGACAAAAATGAAATTTATAGTAAGAGGAAAATCCGTCGACTTTTTAAATCGTGAGGGTTCAAGTCCCTCTATCCCCAAAAAAAAGTTTACTGTACCCCCCAACTATTTAGTTAATTAATTCTTTTTTTTTTTCTTTTTTCTAAGACTTTTTAATGCTTTTTTAGTCTATTTAATTGATATACCCAACAAGCACTCTAAATAGAGTGGGGATGCCGTATCGGGAAGAGTCGGGATAGCTCAGTTGGTAGAGCAGAGGACTGAAAATCCTCGTGTCACCAGTTCAAATCTGGTTCCTGGCATGTGATTAATAATGGATACTGATATAAATCAATTTATATGGATTGGTATAGATATTCAGTACTAGTCTAGATCAGGATAAAACGATAAATAAGATAATAAAAGATAAAAAGCCGCCTTTATTCTGATAGAATTAGGCGGCTCTGGTATAAAAATGGATCCTTTGGGGAGAGATATTCCCCATATTTTTTAGGAAGGAGCATATATAGTTAAAGGAAAGAATAGATTATGGTTCCTCTTCTTTTTTTTTGTTCATGCGGTACTCCTTTAGTTAAAAAAGAATGTTTATATATATAAATATATGAAAAGTTGCGTTTTTTCGTTTTAGTTGGTTTAAAACAAAAAAAAGAGTCTAGAGGACTAGAACCGTGGGAATAGACAAGATTTATTTCAGATACAGTACAGAAAAGGTAATCCAATCTTTTTTTTTTATTTCACACATCTATAATACAAATGCGAGTTCAATGACTCTGTTTGATCTAGAACAGAATGTAAAAGCATTCCTTGAATATCTGGAATCGTAGAAGTGAAGATTCGTTTATTCAATAAGCATCTTGAATTTCATAGAAATTTGGGGCAATATAA